TCAAAAGTGCGACATGGGTAAATGTCACAAATGATGAATTGATTTCTTACTTATGTTACTCTATTTTTGTTAGTATCGTCTATAATAATAGATGAATCAAACATTTTCAATTGAATTTATCCTTTCAATTGGTTGGTATTTTTGCTTATCCTCGTATCTTTCAAAAATTTAAACTTAGGGAAGTGCTTTATAAACATATGTATAAAAAGAACATATTTCATTTAGCCTTTTCATGCCTACTATAACTAGTTATTTTGGTTTTCTACTAGCAGCTTTGACTATCACCTCAGCTCTATTTATCGGTCTGAGCAAGATACGACTTATTTGAAATTAATTAAATGAACAATTCATAAAAAAAATCTTTCTATGGCAGTTCATATCTTCTACAGTTACTTAACGTATCAATTTCCAATTCTTGGTCATTGAGATTTATAGTCAATACAGATTAATATTTAAGGATAAATATTACCTCCCCTTTCCCCTTTCAAACAAATTGAAATGATTGAAGTTTTTCTATTTGGAATCGTCTTAGGTCTAATTCCTATTACTTTGGCCGGATTATTCGTAACTGCATATTTACAATACAGACGTGGTGATCAGTTGGACCTTTGATTAATTAACATCTCTTTTTTGATTGACCTCCTACTTCCTTTAATCCGCGGGAGGTCAAATTTAGATTGCTGTTCAATTATTTAAGTGTAATTTTCGACCTAACGCGATTAACAAGAACACAGAATCACGCTCTGTAGGATTTGAACCTACGACATCGGGTTTTGGAGACCCACGTTCTACCGAACTGAACTAAGAGCGCCTTATTATCATTATCACAATAAAGATTTTGTGACCCCAATTCATCTTGCATATATATCATAAAATTAAAGATTTATTATGTATGTCCAATTTATCTCAATTGATCCCTCGTTACTGCTCATAAGATAAGTAATAGGTAGGGATGACAGGATTTGAACCCGTGACATTTTGTACCCAAAACAAACGCGCTACCAAGCTGCGCTACATCCCTTTCAATTGGTCTACAGTGTCATTGTAGAGAATCCCTGTCTTGTTTTCCACATCTTTACTTCCCCCATTGATATACAAAAATTCTCTTTTCATTTCTTCTTTTTGGTCTCATATATCATATAACAAACATATAATATATTAAAAGACTTATATTATATAAAGATATAAAGTATGAAATAAATATGAAACCTACCATAAAAAATTAATATTTTTTAGTAATTTCAGGTAGAAATATCTTTTTTGTACATTTTAATTTTAATTAGGGACTCCGCGTACAAATACAGGCGGTCAGTCATTAACTACATATACACATCTGGTCATATATGTATTACCATTATGTATTACAAATTACAATAAAATTACAATAACGAATAAAGAAAGAGGAGTTTTTCAAATGCGAGATCTAAAAACATATCTCTCCGTGGCACCGGTAGTAAGTGCTTTATGGTTCGGGTCTTTGGCAGGTTTATTGATAGAGATCAATCGTTTTTTTCCGGATGCGTTGATATTCCCCTTTTTTTCATTTTAGTTATTGATATGAGAAGGGGGAAGAAGATTAGAGATACAATCAAATCTCTGTAACTAATCCCTACCCTTGCCTTCTTTTTTTCTTTGTTTTTTTTTTTTTAGAATAACTTATTCTAAAAAAAAAAAACAAAGAAAAAGCGGTTTCGCCCTCAGTGAAACTATGAACCCGGGCCCAGGCTCAAATTAATATTAATATAATAATAGAGTGGAAATGAAAATGTGATGGTTGGGGCAACTATATCATACAAGATACTTAACTGAAAATACTGTACGGCAATTCTTAATTATAAATATAGTTAGAAATCATTATATTACTTATTATTACTATATTGATTGCAACGAAATCTTTCTTTTATAATTTGATTTCGAGTTACCTGCTTCTATTTTTTTTTGTCCTTTATTCTTCCTTGCTTCGGATCGGAAAATTAAAGAATTGAGTGAATCATAAACCAAAGGAGGTTCATGGCCAAGGGTAAAGATGTCCGAGTAACAGTTATTTTGGAATGTACCAGTTGTCTTCGAAATCGTGTTAATAAGGAATCAACGGGCATTTCCAGATATATTACTCAAAAGAATCGACACAATACGCCTGGTCGATTGGAATTGAGAAAATTCTGTCCCTGTTGTTACAAACATACGATTCATGGGGAGATAAAGAAATAGATCGAACCGACCGCTCGTGTGTCAGTCTTCCAAGGAAGGTGAAAAATTACATATTATATATAACATATATTTATTTAAATATAAACAAACCCAATCCTATTTCTTAATTCTACATCATGTTTGATCCGATCGAAATAGGACTGGGATTTTCAGGATAAGGAATAAACAAACCATGGATAAATCCAAGCGAATCCTTCTTAAATCCAAGCGATCTTTTCGTAGGCGTTTGCCTCCGATCCAATCGGGGGATCGAATTGATTATAGAAACATGAGTTTAATTAGTCGATTTATTAGCGAACAAGGAAAAATATTATCTAGACGGGTAAATAGGTTGACCTTAAAACAACAACGATTAATTACTATTGCTATAAAACAAGCTCGTATTTTATCTCCGTTACCTTTTCTTAATAATGAGAAACAATTTGAAAGAAGCGAGTCAACTCGTAAGAAAAAAAAAAAAATTGGAGAAGAATAAATATTTTTTATTGAACGTGTTTCTTCATTTTGATGACTTTATCATATTTTATCATACTAATTTCTACTCTACCTTCCCAGAGTTCATTCTCCAGGGAACTCCATTTAAACTATTCCAACGGATTCCTTCCAATCTCTTTATTTTATGATCTCATTGGAAATCATATAAAGACAACTCTTATTTAATATAGCTATTTGTGCAAGTATTTTACGATTAAGAAGCAACTGTCTCTTGTACAGATTGTGTATTAATTTGCTATAACTAAAGTATACTTTATTCTCGCGAATTACTGCATTTATCCGAGTGATCCACAAACGACGAAAATCTCTCTTTTGTCTACCTCTATCCCGATGAGCCGAAACCAAGGCTCTTATTTTCTGTTGAGTAATAGTACGAGTAAGTCTTGAATGAGCCCCTCGAAAGGTTGATGCAAATAAACGGATTTTTGTTCTACGTCTTCGAGCTATATACCCTCGTTTAATTCTGGTCATTGAATAAATGAAACTTTGATGAATAACTAATCGATTTCCTTTCTTTCAGTTATTCTCTTCCCGTGTCCTAGTCTATTAATAACAAAACGGATTCTTCCAATGTATAAAATAAAAATTCCAATGGCTTTTGCTATTATAACCTTCCCGACCACGATTTTTTCTTTTTTTCTAGGCATTTCACCTATAAAAAAAAAAATTGTATTGATACTAGGTATTAAAAACACATAGTAAATAAAAAAGTAATAAATATAAATGGATATAGTGGGTTCCATCGTTTCTATGGTTACTTCTTAAACGGTGAGGTCTTCTCTATACACCGGAGCCCTTCTTTCTTTCATTTAATCAATGTTATTGTTAACTTGTACAGTTCAAACTCTTTGGCTCTACCCATAATTATCCAGTACTAGGTCTTTCACAACGAGATCCACTTATACAGTAACGGTATTTAATTATGAAGATTAGCTGGGTAGCTGACCCTGTTAGTCCGTTCTTGCAAGAGTAAGGCAGAATTTTTCTGCTTTTTAAAATAGGATTTCCCCTGCTTAATGGATACCATTTGCTATCAATGGAGAATTCTTTCTCATCTTAAATTTTTAAATTGAGGTGATTGGATTTGCACCAACGGAAACCATACATTTGATACCATAATAGAAGGATAGATCTTTTTTATTTTTAGATATTGACTGGAGTTCTTCCATTCTATCCTATTCACTGGTATTGATCGTTGATACTGGATCAATTGTTTTCTTTCTTTTGTCCTAGCCCATGATCTGAACGAGTCGCACATACACCCTAGTACATGTTCCTCGTCGTTGAGGACATCCCCCAAGAGCGGGGGATTTCGTGACATTTCTGATTGGCTGTCTTGTGTTTCTAATAAGTTGTTTAATAGTTGGCATGTTGAATCATATACATAATGGGCTGGTTTAGATCGATCTTAACCGGATGCTTATGAATTATTTTATTTCTATATTAATAGATTAATGAGATTAATTAATAGAATATTAAATAATAGAATATTAAATCCGGTAAGAAGATAAAATCTCAAATAACGAATTCGTGTGAAATCCTTGTTATTTTTTCTTTTTTATTCAGTCGCTACAAGATCAACAATTCCATGAGCTTGGGCTTCTATTGCTGACATAAAAACATCTCTTTCCATGTCTTCGGATACAACCCATAAGGGTTTGCCTGTCCTTTGTGCATAAACCCTTGTGAGGGTTTCGCGCAGCTTCAGTAGTTCTTCCGCTTCCAAGATAAATTCTCCCGTCTGTGCCTCATAAAAAGAGGCAGCAGGTTGGTGGATCATTACCCTGATGATATAACATAATAAATGTTTATTCTATCTCGCATAATGAAAGGTGAAGAGATAAAGAATAATAATAAAAAAAGATATAATTGAACAACCGTACAGGCATCTTCTTTTGCGCATTGCATACGGCTCTATAATGGAATTCACTTTTTTTTTACCTTACTTACACTTACATGGAAAAATTTTTAAATAAATAAATATAAATTAAATATAGGGTCTATCAGACTCAGGTTGGTAAATGATCCAATAACCACCCTTCTTTTTGGAGTAGTTCAAAAATACTATGATGGCTCCGTTGCTTTATATATTTATTTCGTTTGTTATTTAGCAATCCCAAAGTTTCTTTTTTTTTTTTTTCAAATAAAAAAAACAAGATTTTTTTATTTTCATATTCTTTCATAACATAAATATTGTTAAGATTAAGAGCTCCCGGTGTGAAAACAAAAAAGTTTGTGACGCTGAAATAGGACTCCCGATAGATCGTATAAAATCGGAAATGCCTTTTATCTCA